GACCCAGACATAGACGGTCGACCCAGGCGGATATATCCTATAAAATATATGTCGTAGTGAGCGTAGGTCAATGTAGCGAGCGTAGTTCAATGGTAAAACATCTCCTTGCCAAGGAGAAGGTACGGGTTCGATTCCCCTCGCTCGCCAGCTTAATTTAGTAAGGTACTTTGATAAAAAAGTCAATCTAGTTGACTACATAACTACTTATATTAAATTAAGTAGTTAATTAGTCTAGTACCGTGTCCCTTCCTATCTTATCGTTTGCACCCGACTCAAAAAAAAAAGAGTGCTTCGGGGGCGGGGCGAAAATCGAACTTGCCAAGAGGGGCCCTAAAGCGGGGATTCACCGAGACAAACAAGAGAAAATTGCCCTTATTATAGGGGGAATAGACTGTGCCTTTCTTTTATTTCTTTTTTCTTTTCTGCTTGCTGAATAAAAAAGGGGTTGGATATAGCCCTCTACCATATCTATACAAATAGAATAGTTCATTCCATTTATTTATATGGACTGCTAAGTGCGGAGACGGGAATCGAACCCGTGACCTCAAGGTTATGAGCCTCGTGAGCTACCAAACTGCTCTACTCCGCTCTGTAGGGCCAAAAACAGGTAGACGAAAAAGGTTGAATACAAGTCTCTACCATGTCTAGACAAATAGAATACTCTTTTTATACAGAATGGAGCGGGTAGCGGGAATCGAACCCGCATCGTTAGCTTGGAAGGCTAGGGGTTATAGTCGACGTTGGTTGATTATTTTTAACGTCTCTAATTCAAAACCGAACATGAAATTTTGATTTCATTCGGCTCCTTTATGGCTATTCTCACCACTTAACATCTATGTTAGCTTTTCTGTCTGAACGGAACCAAAGCTCTCCGCTTTCTAGATGATCCCGATAGAGTAGGAGATAGAAATTCTCCTAAATATCCTATCTAATCTACTTACTTCGTTCCCTAATTTTATTCAAGAGATCCTGAGGAAAAGAGTTGGGTTTCCACCGAGCTGAAACAATATCCTGATGGTTCTAGTAAACCAAAACTACCGTTTTTTAGCTATTGGGCTTCCATTTCTTTATTTAACTAAAAGAAGATTTAGTTACGATTGGAAATAAACTTTTTTGTATCTTCATCCATAGATCTTTTACTCATATTTATTCAATTGGAATACTTAATCCAATGCAAAATTATGCTTCGCGCCTCTGTACTCATAATCAAATTTGTCTTTTGCATGCAAATTGAATTAGTCTTTGGATACTAATCGCGAGAATGTATATTCTTCCTCAATATGCTATTGAGAGGAAAAGGATTAAACCCTTTATAAGAACTAAAGTTTTCATCGGAATATGAATATAAAAAAACTTAAGGATGCCTTAAGTATATCATTTCAAATTCCGTTATTAATAGAACGAATCACACTTTTACCACTAAACTATACCCGCTACATCTAGATTATGATACCAACGCTACCCTTTGTCAAGGGTAGCCATTCGAGGAGGAGGTTAATTCCACTTACGGAGAAAAGCGAGCAGTTGGTACTTCAATCGCGGGCTTTTACTTTAGGATTTAGATGGCCCCTCTCTAGTCTGTAAAAGAAATCTCTTCTTACCATGCCACTAGCGTATGAACCAAATGTATGCATTTCGATTAGGGTCGTATTCTATAGTTTGATTATTTCTACAATATATATTAAGAGATATAGGCGGCAGTACAGTCCCCATCAATTCCTTTCCTCCTTTTCCTTTTTGTTAGGCTGGGCAGGCTGTAGAATAATTTTGATACTCTGCAGTATAAATTTGACTGCCCATTTTTTCGAATAAAATTGTTGATAAAACTCCAATATAGTTTGTTAAAAATGTACCTTTTAGATTTGAGTTTTAGATAATATTCAAGTACCCATTTCCAAAGGGTACCTGTTGAAAATTGCTTCAACAAATCCTTCCAAAACTGCAAAATGGAAAAGTTTTGAACTCGAAGGTTTTTCCAAGGAATGCCTGTGAAAAATTGTTTCAATCTCTCACCAAAACAGATAAGAAGTATATCACTGAAAATTAATACCCAGCTATACGGGTATATGAAGAGGGGGAATTCCTTTATACCCCCCCAATTAGAATTATGGGAAATAAAACATAAATGGAGAAAGTTCTCATCATAAGATCGGCCAATAGAAGAAAAAGTCCTAATTCTGCAGAACATTCTCAGCACGTGAAAAGTGAATAGGCTGAACATAAAAAAAACAAAGTCTACCATTTTTTTAACAGCAGTTCTTAATTGCCCCTTCGGCTTTTTTGAATCTCACCATGAATAAACTTCTATATTTCAATATAGAAAATAAAATCTCTACATATATATCTGTATATACATATATTATGTACATTAATATATACATAGATTTTGTACATTATGCGGTAGACCTATAATGGTAAATGAGAGTGGGTAATTTATGAATAAAAAGCCCTTTTAACTCAGTGGTAGAGTAATGCCATGGTAAGGCATAAGTCATCGGTTCAAATCCGATAAAGGGCTTTTCCCCTGGTGGTAGAGTAATGCCACGGCAAGACCGAAGTCATCGGTTCGAATTCAATAGAGTACTTTTCTACTAAATTCATTGACTTTTTTCTTTTTTTTAATGTCTCTAGTTTTTCTTGAATTTTATGACTTCGTTTAGTGTGAGATGCTCATATTTTTGGTCTGAACACTAAACGAAGCACAGGATTTAAATTGCAAAAAATAAATGAAATTGGACTCTTTTTCCTATTAGAACAATCAATATCAATATCTGTACTGAACTAATCTCGAATCCTTTTTATTAATCTATTCTTATTCTATATCCTTTAAAAGTAAAAAGAATTTCCCTAAAAAGCAGGGGATGATCCGTGAATTAACCTAACCTTCAACTAAAAAAGAAAAAATCCTACGAAAGCATAACAGAAAAGTAGGAAAGACTCTTTGCTTTGCTCTATTTATACTCTTCAATTCGAGTATATTGACAATTCCAAAAAACTGCTCATACTATCATTATAGTATAATGACAAGTGGTTCTATATAGCACTATCGTCTAGTGATGCCCCTATCGTCTAGTGGTTCAGGACATCTCTCTTTCAAGGAGGCAGCGGGGATTCGACTTCCCCTGGGGGTAGGGAGTATTATAAAAAAAGGATGATCATAGATTATCAAAAACCCTAGAATAAATTCTTCCTGGGTCGATGCCCGAGCGGTTAATGGGGACGGACTGTAAATTCGTTGACGATATGTCTACGCTGGTTCAAATCCAGCTCGGCCCAAAAATCTAGGGCTTCGTGAATATGAACTAAATCCATTTTATTCTTCCATAAAAAAAAGTATCTGATCCATAGAAATAAAGGATAAAGAGAAAAGAAGGTGCAAATTGATTTCTAAGCCATATCTCTCTGATTCTTTTCTTACAACGAAGAGAAAAAAGTTTTTCTTATTGAAAGGTTAATTATCATTTTTTTTAGGGATAAAAACTCGTGGCATACTAGTTATGCCACTCTCACTATACCCACAAAGGATATGTGGGTATGTAGTATATGATTCATCTATTTCTTAGAGTACGACAGACGAATCTTCTTAGGGTTTTATTTAAGAATAGGTATGCCATACACACCGCAGGGATTGTAGTTCAATTGGTTAGAGCACCGCCCTGTCAAGGCGGAAGCTGCGGGTTCGAGCCCCGTCAGTCCCGAACTAGGGTTCAATGAATGGAAAAATTCATCTTTCCTTTTTTTCATCAAGAATTTCCCTGAAAAAGGGGGGGCAGAAGGCAAGATCAAATATCTACGGAGAACCCTTACTTTAGTTTTTTATTTCGTAGCTCTCAATAAAAAGAGAGCTGTATAGGAATTTTTTTTTTAACTACTTCCGGTTGATAAGGAAAGACATACATATCATAATCTTAACTTCCTATTTGACTCTTATGGAATAGAGTTAGGGTATTTTACCGGAATCCATACACAAATTGTATTCGTTTTTTGTTAGAGAATGGATTTATTTAATAGAATTAGTTTCTTTTTAGGAGTTAAACCGCACCACTTCCATTTTGTAGTTCCAACTTTGTTTGTGTATGTTCAATGAATTCTTGGAAAGAATCTACCTCATTCTCAGTCCATTTGTCGACTCCTTTTTTTAGGAATCCGCTCTCATCTTTAGACCCCCAAAAGCAGATATTGATAGTAACCTAATAAAATAAAAACCAAACAAACGCTCCTTTTTCCAAAATTTAAATATGGGATCTTTTTTATTTAAGATCCTCTTTTCTCCATTTCATTTCTACTTCTACTGCTTATTTGGATGTCTATGTGACCCATAGAAAGTCGGTTATATAATACATACATAATGTATAACTATAAGAAAAAGAAAGGGAAATTGGATAAGAAAGATTATTGGCTCTACATATATATAGAATATATAGAAAAGCAAAAGTAGAAAAGGATGAAAAATGGAGGGGTTCTGAATCCAACCAAAAAACAAACCCATTTTGGTCTTAGTATGGATAAGGGATCTTCCTATGTTATATTATTCCACTATCAACCATGAATTGATTTGATAGATCCTATATTCATAATATTGAATTGATTCAGTATTATCAGAATGCAAGTCCTCCCCTTGAATTTACAGGGATACCCCCTTTTCCTCTCCATGGGATTACATCCCGAGTTATTGTGAAAAAAAAAAGAGGTTATGGAAGTAAATATTCTCGCATTTATTGCTACTGCATTGTTCATTCTAGTTCCTACTGCCTTTTTACTTATTATTTATGTAAAAACAGCCAGCCAAAAAGATTAATTGGAATTCCAATTAATCATTGAAGAAATGAAAAAGGGATTAAAGAAAATAAAAATCCAAGTCTTAAATGAAAGGATCTGGTTGGAATCCTAAAGTGTGGTAGAAAGAACTACATATAGTTCTTTCTACCACACTTTAGATTCTTTCTATTATATTATCTTGAATCTACATAGAATAGATTAGTAGATTGAAATAGTAATCTAATTCAACTTCCTTTTTCACTGCATCCACTTAATTTCAAGCAAGTCAAAATCAAAAAATTGAAGACAATTCTTCATTGAAAGAATCCATGGAGAGGGAAAAAATAAAGTTTAGCAAAATGATTAATACAAAACAAACGATCAATTAAAGAAAAGAGTTGATACTACAATTTGACTACTCAAGCAATTAGTATTATCCCTAGAGTCCACTTCTCCCCCATACTACTAGCGAAAGAGAAAATGTAAAGACTACCATTAAAGCAGCCCAAGCGAGACTTACTATATCCATGTAAATTATGTCTCCTATTTCTATGAAGGAATTATTCTACTATTGATCAATAATCATAGTGGAATTAAGGGTACAGAGTCAAAATTCTGCCCTAAGACTCTGGATGAATCAGTTAAAGGAATTTACTCCTAACAAATTCTTATATGATTTCTGGTAGAATTGGAGAGTATTAAGTAGAAATATGATACATATACCTTTTCCTTAAAAAAGAAAGAGTGGGGGAATGTCCTGAATAGAAGACGCGGGAATAGAGAGATTTATTCGTCCTTTTGTTACCTTTTTTATAAGCAAAGGACGTCAGAATATACCATAAAATTAGGAAAGATAAATATTTATTGGATACCTACCTTACCCATGTTTATTTTTGACCTAAACCCTACTGCCGCACTTTCTCTCTTTCTATGAAAGAGTGAGGAGACCTTAACTCCTAAATTGATTTTTGATCAGCTTATTCAATCTGATTCTCGACAGAATTGGTAACCTTTACTTTAGTGTATGTAGGTAGCATAAGATGTACGAAGTATATGTAGTAAGATGTACGATAAAAAAAATGTATGATAATTAGGAAGTCTTGATATTTCTTCGCAAAGTCCCTTCTTCAATCTTAGATTGAAAAAAGAATGCCCCTTAGGGTTGGATATTTCTGACACCTTAACCTCGTAGTTTTAAATTCCCGAATCAATTCAAATTAATAAAAGAATAAGCAAACGCTACCTCATCTCTGTTGGTAGCTCGCCGTTTGGGCCACAGCCGCCAAAACAAAGCAAAGCCTCGTTTGAGGATAGAACTATGGTATGGTATGGTATGGATTCAGTATCGCCAAACCTAGTTACTCTTTTGCCCCAACTTATGGGGGTACGAAATTTTTGAGTTTGATCAGTACTATAGTATTTTATTGATCAGGCGGCACCCAGATTTGAACTGGGGATAAAGGATTTGCAGTCCCCTGCCTTACCGCTTGGCCATGCCGCCAAAAAATCCAATCTAAAATCGAGAAAAGAACAAGTATTCATCCATATTTTCTTACTAAAACCCCTTTTCCTTTATCTTGAATCTAATTCTACTTACTTTTTTCCAATCTTTTTCAAAAAATCTATTTCTGCTTTTTTGGATCCTGTTTCGATTAGTCTCCTCGATGGATTCTATCTTAAAACACACATTGCTAACACTAAAAAACTTCCCTTTTCTTTCTATTCTATTGAAATGGCAAAGTAGCAAAAATGGATTGCCAGTGACAAACTGCAAAATTCAGAACAAATTGGAACCATTAACTAGAATTTTTTTTTTGAATTGCAGTAGTAAAGGACTCTTAAATCGGTATTCTCTCCCTCCATTCCTTTTAATGGCATAATAAAATAGAATAACAGTTTCCCTAATCTGGATATAGGGAAACTCCAGATCCGAACAGCTTTATTATCTATGGATCGCGCTTATGTACATATCCCTATGGGGAATTATGCTTTAATTTTTCATTGCATTAAATATCTTGAATAAAAAGAGGAAATTTGCTCTGATATAGATTATGGCCTGGCCTTCTTGGCCCACACAAGTGAAATTACGATAAAAGAAAGGATATGTGAATAGGTGGATAACTAGATTAGCAAGTACTTAAAAAAAATAAGTACTTGATTTTCGGATTCTACAATGAAATCCTTTATTTTGCAGCAATTCTACTACTACGAAACAAAAAATAACCTTCAAATTGTTTTTGAAAATAAAACTAAGCGTACTATTCTAAATTCTAAATCGAACTAAAGTCAAACTTCCTAGTGTGTTTATAAATTATTATGATTATGGCTTTATTTCTTTCATAGAAAGGAGATAAAACGAGAAATCTTTGCTATCCAATCTGATTAGAATATCATAAAGTTTAAGTGGCAGAATTTTTTCTAGGACTTTTTTATCAATTCATTTTAATTCCATTTCGACTCCTGCCAAATTTGAACTTTCGTCGAAATTATCTTTATTCATATGTATGAAATACATATATGAAATACGTATGTGGAGTTCCCTAGAATTTCATGTGATTCAGTAAACAGAATATAGATTCCATGATTGCTAGATTGATCCCTAGGGATTGATGGAGAGTGAGCTGATAATGGAATTTTTCTTCGATAAATAGGAAACTTAAGATTAAGATGCTCCGGAATGGAAATGAGGGAATGTCCACAATACCCGGATTTAGTCAGATCCAATTCGAGGGATTTTGTAGGTTCATTAATCAAGGCTTGGCAGAAGAACTTGAGAAGTTTCCGACAATTAAAGATCCAGATCACGAAATTTCATTTCAATTATTTGCGAAAGGGTATCAATTGCTAGAACCCTCGATAAAAGAAAGGGATGCTGTGTATGAATCACTCACTTATTCTTCTGAATTATATGTATCTGCGAGATTAATTTTTGGTTTCGATGTGCAAAAGCAAACCATTTCTATAGGAAACATTCCTATAATGAATTCCTTAGGAACTTTTATAATAAATGGAATATACCGAATTGTGATCAATCAAATATTGCTAAGTCCTGGTATTTACTACCGCTCGGAATTAGACCATAAGGGAATTTCTATATACACTGGGACTATAATATCAGATTGGGGAGGAAGATCGGAATTAACAATTGATAAAAAAGAAAGGATATGGGCTCGCGTGAGTAGAAAACAAAAGATATCTATTTTAGTTCTATCATCAGCTATGGGTTCGAATCTAAGAGAAATTTTAGATAATGTTTCCTACCCCGAAATTTTCTTGTCTTTCCCGAATGCTAAGGAAAAAAAGAGGATTGAGTCAAAAGAAAAAGCTATTTTGGAGTTTTATCAACAATTTGCTTGTGTAGGCGGGGACCTGGTATTTTCGGAGTCCTTATGTGAGGAATTACAAAAGAAATTTTTTCAACAAAAATGTGAATTGGGAAGAGTTGGTCGACGAAATATGAATCGGAGACTGAATCTTAATATACCTCAGAACAATACATTCTTGTTACCACGAGATGTATTGGCTGCTACGGATCATTTGATTGGCATGAAATTTGGAACGGGTATACTCGACGATGACGATATGAATCACTTGAAAAATAAACGTATTCGTTCCGTTGCGGATCTGTTACAAGATCAATTCGGACTGGCTCTTGGCCGTCTACAACATGCGGTTCAAAAAACTATTCGTAGAGTATTCATACGTCAATCGAAACCGACTCCACAAACTTTGGTAACTCCAACTTCAACTTCGATTTTATTAATAACTACTTATGAGACCTTTTTTGGCACATACCCCTTATCTCAAGTTTTTGACCAAACGAATCCATTGACACAAACGGTTCATGGGCGAAAAGTGAGTTGTTTGGGTCCTGGAGGATTGACGGGGAGAACTGCAAGTTTTCGGAGCCGAGATATTCATCCGAGTCACTATGGGCGTATTTGTCCAATTGACACGTCCGAAGGCATCAATGTTGGACTTACTGGATCCTTAGCTATTCATGTGAGAATTGATCACTGGTGGGGATCTATAGAGAGTCCGTTTTATGAAATATCTGAAAAAGCAAAAGACAAAAAAGAGAGACAGGTGGTTTATTTATCACCAAATAGAGATGAATATTATATGATAGCAGCAGGAAATTCTTTGTCCTTGAATCAGGGTATTCAGGAAGAACAGGTTGTTCCAGCTAGATACCGTCAAGAATTCCTGACTATTGCATGGGAACAGATTCATGTTAGAAGTATTTTTCCTTTCCAATATTTTTCTATTGGAGGTTCTCTCATTCCTTTTATTGAGCATAATGATGCGAATCGGGCTTTAATGAGTTCTAATATGCAGCGCCAAGCAGTTCCACTTTCTCGGTCCGAGAAGTGCATTGTTGGAACTGGATTGGAACGCCAAACAGCTCTAGATTCGAGGGTTTCCATTATAGCCGAACGCGAGGGAAAGATCATTTCTAGTGATAGTCACAAGATCCTTTTATCAAGTAGTGGGAAGACTATAAGTATTCCTTTAGTTACCCATCGTCGCTCTAACAAAAATACTTGTATGCACCAAAAACCTCGGGTTCAGCGGGGTAAATCCATTAAAAAAGGGCAAATTTTAGCGGAGGGAGCAGCTACAGTTGGTGGGGAACTTGCTTTAGGAAAAAACGTTTTAGTAGCTTATATGCCGTGGGAGGGTTACAATTTTGAAGACGCAGTACTAATTAGCGAACGTTTGGTATATGAGGATATTTATACTTCTTTTCACATCCGAAAATATGAAATTCAGACGGATACGACAAGCCAAGGCTCCGCTGAAAAAATCACTAAAGAAATACCACATCTAGAAGAACATTTACTCCGCAATTTGGACAGAAATGGGGTTGTAAGGTTGGGATCCTGGGTAGAAACTGGCGATATTTTAGTAGGTAAATTAACGCCTCAGATAGCGAGCGAATCCTCGTATATCGCAGAAGCTGGATTATTACGGGCCATTTTTGGTCTTGAGGTATCCACTTCAAAAGAAACTTCTCTCAAACTACCTATAGGTGGAAGAGGGCGCGTTATCGATGTGAAATGGATCCAGAGGGACCCCCTCGACATAATGGTTCGTGTATATATTTTACAGAAACGTGAAATCAAAGTTGGGGATAAAGTAGCAGGAAGACACGGGAATAAGGGGATCATTTCCAAAATTTTGCCTAGGCAAGATATGCCCTATTTGCAAGATGGAACACCTGTTGATATGGTCTTCAATCCCCTAGGAGTACCCTCACGAATGAATGTGGGACAAATATTTGAGAGCTCGCTCGGATTAGCAGGGGATCTGCTAAAGAAACATTATAGAATAGCACCCTTTGATGAGAGATATGAGCAAGAGGCTTCAAGAAAACTTGTGTTTTCGGAATTATATGAAGCCAGTAAACAAACAAAAAATCCATGGGTATTTGAACCCGAGTACCCGGGAAAAAGCAGAATATTTGATGGAAGAACAGGAGATCCCTTCGAACAACCTGTTCTAATAGGGAAGTCCTATATTTTAAAATTAATTCATCAAGTTGATGAGAAAATCCATGGACGTTCTACTGGGCCCTACTCACTTGTTACCCAACAACCCGTTAGAGGAAGAGCCAAACAAGGGGGACAACGAGTAGGAGAAATGGAAGTTTGGGCTTTAGAAGGATTTGGTGTTGCTCATATTTTACAAGAGATACTTACTTATAAATCTGATCATCTTATAGCTCGCCAAGAAATACTTAATGCTACGATCTGGGGAAAAAGAGTGCCTAATCACGAGGACCCTCCAGAATCTTTTCGAGTGCTCGTTCGAGAACTACGATCTTTGGCTCTAGAACTGAACCATTTCCTTGTATCTGAGAAGAACTTTCAGGTTAATAGGGAGGATGTTTGATCGGAATAAATATAAATTCTTTTCTTATTTATGATTGACCAATATAAACATAAACAACTTCAAATTGGACTCGTTTCCCCTCAACAAATAAAGGCTTGGGCTAACAAAATCCTACCTAATGGGGAAGTCGTTGGCGAAGTCACAAGGCCCTCCACTTTTCATTATAAAACTGATAAACCAGAAAAAGATGGATTGTTTTGCGAAAGAATCTTTGGACCCATAAAAAGCGGAATTTGTGCTTGTGGAAATTCTCGAGCAAGCGTAGCTGAAAATGAAGACGAAAGATTTTGTCAAAAATGCGGGGTAGAATTTATTGATTCTCGGATACGAAGATATCAAATGGGATACATCAAACTGGCATGTCCAGTGACTCATGTGTGGTATTTGAAAGGTCTTCCTAGTTATATCGCGAATCTTTTAGATAAACCCCTTAAGAAATTGGAGGGCCTAGTATACGGCGATTTCTCTTTTGCTAGGCCCAGCGCTAAAAAACCTACTTTCTTACGATTACGAGGTTTATTCGAAGATGAAATTGTATCCTGTAACCACAGCATTTCTCCCTTTTTTTCCACCCCGGGCTTTGCAACATTTCGAAATCGGGAAATTGCGACAGGAGCAGGTGCTATTAGAGAACAATTAGCAGATTTGGATTTGCGAATTATTATAGAGAATTCCTTGGTTGAATGGAAGGAATTAGAAGACGAGGGGTATAGTGGAGATGAGTGGGAAGATAGAAAAAGACGAATAAGAAAAGTTTTTTTAATTAGACGAATGCAATTGGCGAAACATTTTATTCAAACAAATGTAGAACCAGAATGGATGGTTTTGTGCTTATTACCGGTTCTTCCTCCCGAATTGAGACCCATTGTTTATAGGTCTGGGGATAAAGTAGTGACTTCGGATATTAATGAACTTTATAAGAGAGTTATCCGTCGGAACAACAATCTTGCCTATCTATTAAAAAGAAGTGAATTAGCGCCAGCAGATTTAGTAATGTGCCAGGAAAAATTGGTACAAGAAGCCGTGGATACACTTCTTGATAGTGGGTCCCGCGGGCAACCGACGAGGGATGGTCACAATAAAGTATACAAGTCACTTTCAGATGTAATTGAGGGTAAAGAAGGGAGGTTTCGCGAGACTCTGCTTGGGAAACGGGTCGATTACTCGGGGCGTTCTGTCATTGTTGTGGGTCCTTCGCTTTCATTACATCAATGTGGATTACCTCTAGAGATAGCAATAAAGCTTTTTCAGCTATTTGTAATTCGCGATTTAATCACGAAACGTGCTACTTCTAATGTCAGGATTGCTAAAAGGAAAATTTGGGAAAAGGAGCCCATTGTATGGGAAATACTTCAAGAAGTTATGCGGGGGCATCCTGTACTGTTGAACAGAGCACCTACCCTGCATAGATTAGGCATACAAGCCTTCCAACCCACTTTAGTAGAGGGGCGTACTATTTGTTTACATCCATTAGTGTGTAAGGGTTTCAATGCAGACTTTGATGGGGATCAAATGGCTGTTCATCTACCTTTATCCTTGGAAGCTCAAGCGGAAGCCCGTTTACTTATGTTTTCTCATATGAATCTCCTGTCTCCCGCTATTGGAGATCCTATTTGCGTGCCAACCCAAGACATGCTTATCGGACTTTATGTATTAACGATTGGAAATCGTCGAGGTATTTGCGCAAATAGATATAATAGTTGCGGAAACTATTCAAATAAAAAAATAAACTACAATAATAATAATAATTATACGAAAGATAAAGAACCTCATTTTTCTAGTTCATATGATGCACTGGGAGCTTATAGACAGAAACGAATCGGTTTAAACAGTCCCTTGTGGCTCCGATGGAAACTAGATCAACGCCTCATTGGATCAAGAGAAGTTCCGATTGAAGTTCAATACGAATCTTTTGGGACTTATCATGAGATTTATGCCCACTATCTAATAATCGGAAATAGAAAAAAAGAAACCCGTTCTATATACATTCGAACCACTCTTGGTCATATTTCTTTTTATAGAGAAATAGAGGAAGCCATACAAGGATTTAGTCGGGCCTATTCATACACTATCTAAACAAGGAAGTTAGATTCGGCGATGCCCCTTTCGGGGGGCATTCCGATTTCGCTAGTACCATCTTATCTTTTTTGCCGCGCAAATTCCGATTGAGATTGAGGAAAGGAGGTAAATTAATTAAGTTTTCGAATCACTGACTCAGGCCTATTGTCGAATCCTACTCAGCAATTGTCGAATCCTACTCAGCCAAAAAAGGGGGTACTTATGTATGGCGGAACGGGCCAACCTGGTCTTTCATAATAAAGAGATAGACGGAACCGCTATGAAACGACTTATTAGCAGATTAATAGATCATTTCGGAATGGGATATACATCCCATATACTGGATCAAATAAAAGCTCTGGGTTTCCATCAAGCCACTACTACATCGATTTCTTTAGGAATCGAGGATCTTTTAACAATACCCTCTAAAGGATGGTTAGTCCAAGACGCGGAACAACAGAGTTTTCTTTTGGAGAAACACTATTATTATGGGGCTGTACACGCAGTAGAAAAATTACGCCAATCCGTTGAAATATGGTATGCTACAAGTGAATATTTGAAACAAGAAATGAATTCTAATTTTCGGATAACGGATCCTTCTAATCCAGTATATCTAATGTCTTTTTCAGGAGCCAGAGGAAATGCATCTCAGGTACACCAATTAGTAGGGATGAGAGGGTTAATGGCGGATCCTCAGGGACAAATGATTGATTTACCTATTCAAAGCAATTTACGCGAGGGACTTTCTTTGACAGAATATATAATTTCCTGCTACGGAGCCCGCAAAGGGGTTGTAGATACTGCTGTACGAACAGCAGATGCTGGATATCTTACACGCAGACTTGTTGAAGTAGTTCAACATATTATTGTGCGTAGAAGAGATTGTGGTACTATCCGAGGTATTTTTGTTAGTCCTCAAAATGGGATGACAGAAAAACTTTTTGTCCAAACACTAATTGGTCGTGTATTAGCAGACGATATATATATCGGTTCACGATGCATCGCTGCTCGAAATCAAGATATTGGAATTGGATTAGTCAATCGATTCATAACTACCTTTCGAGCACAACCGTTTCGGGCACAACCAATATATATTAGAACCCCTTTTACTTGCCGGAGCACATCTTGGATCTGTCAATTATGTTATGGGCGGAGTCCCACTCATGGCGATCTGGTCGAATTGGGAGAAGCTGTAGGTATTATTGCAGGTCAATCAATTGGGGAGCCGGGGACTCAACTAACATTAAGAACTTTTCATACTGGTGGAGTATTCACAGGGGGTACTGCCGACCTTGTACGATCCCCCTCGAATGGAAAAATCCAATTCAACGAGGATTTGGTTCACCCCACACGTACCCGTCATGGGCAGCCTGCTTTTCTATGCTATATAGACTTGCCTGTAACTATTCAGAGTCAGGATATTCTACATAGTGTAAATATTCCGTTAAAAAGCTTGATTCTAGTGCAAAATGATCAATATGTAGAATCCGAACAAGTAATTGCGGAGATTCGTGCCGGAACGCCCACTTTGCATTTTAAAGAAAAGGTACAAAAGCATATTTATTCCGAATCTGACGGGGAAATGCACTGGAGTACTGATGTTTACCATGCGCCCGAATATCAATATGGTAATCTTCGTCGATTACCAAAAACAAGCCATTTATGGATATTGTCAGTAAGTATGTGCAGATCCAGTATAGCATCCTTTTCGCTACACAAGGATCAAGATCAAATGAATAATTATTCTTTTTCTCTTGACGGAAGATATATCTTTGACCTCTCAATGGCTAATGATCAAGTAAGCCATAAACTGTTGGATACTTTTGGTAAACAAGATAAGGAAATTCTTGATTATTTAACGCCAGATAGAATCGTGTCCAACAATGATTGGAATTTTGTGTATCCTTCTATTCTTCAAGATAATTCGGAGTTGTTGGCGAAAAAGCGAAGAAATAGGTTCGTCATTCCATTACAATATCATCAAGAACAAGAAAAAGATCTAATATCCTATTTGGGGATTTCGATTGACATACCCTTTATGGGTGTTTTACGTAGAAATACTATTTTTGCTTATTTTGACGATCCACGATACAGAAAAGATAAAAGGGGTTCGGGAATTGTTAAATTTAGATATAGGACCCTAGAGGAAGAATATAGGACCCGGGAGGAAGAGTACAGGACTCTAGAGGAAGACTCAGAGGACCAATATGAGAGCCCAGAGAAGATCCGAGAGGACGAATATGAAACCCTGGAAGACGAATATAGGGCTCTAGAGGACGAATATGAAACCCTAGAAGATGAATATGGGATCTTAGAGGACGAATATGAGGCTCTAGAGAAAGACTCAGAAGAAGAATATGGGAACCCAGAGAACGAATATAAAACTCGAGAGGACGAATATGGAACTCTAGAGGAAGAAGAATATGGGAGCCGTGAAGATGGCTCAGAGAACGAATATGGGGCTTTAGAAGAAGACTCAGAGGAAGACTCAGAGGACGAATATGGGAGCCCAGAGGAAGATTCTATCTTAAAAAAAGAGGGTTTTATTGAGCATCGAGGAACAAAAGAATTTAGTCTAAAATACCAAAAAGAAGTAGATCAGTTTTTTTTCATTCTTCAAGAACTGCATATCTTACCGAGATCCTCATCCCTAAAGGTACTTGACAATAGTATTATTGGAGTGGATACAGAACTCACAAAAAATACAAGAAGTCGACTAGGTGGGTTGGTCCGAGTGAAGAGAAAAAAAAGCCATACGGAACTCAAAATATTTTCTGGAGATATTCATTTCCCCGAAGAGGCGGATAAGATATTAAGCGCCAGTTTGATACCACCAGAAAGAGAAAAAAAAGATTCTAAGGGCTCAAAAAAAAGAAAAAATTGGGTTTATGTTCAACGGAAAAAAATTCTCAAAAGCAAAGAAAAGTACTTTGTTTCAGTTCGACCTGCAGTCGCATATGAAATGGACGAAGGGAGAAATCTAGCAATACTTTTCCCGCAAGATCTCCTGCAAGAAGAGGATAATCTCCAACTTCGACTTGTCAATTTTATTTCTCATGAAAATAGCAAGTTAACTCAAAGAATTTATCACACGAATAGTCAATTCGTTCGAACTTGCTTGGTAATGAATTGGGAACAAGAAGAAAAAGAGGGGGCTCGTGCTTCCCTTGTTGAGTTAAGAACAAATGATCTGATTCGCGATTTCCTAAGAATTGAGTTAGTCAAGTCCACTATTTCATATACAAGAAGAAGATATGATAGGACAAGCGCAGGGCCGATTCCCAATAATAAGTTAGATCACAACAATACCAATTCCTTTTATTCGAAGGCGAAGATTCAATCACTTAGCCAACATCAAGAAGCTATTGGCACCTTGTTGAATCGAAATAAAGAATACGCATCTTTGATGATTTTGTCGGCATCCAACTGTTCTCGAATTGGTTTATTCAAGAATTCGAAATATCCCAATGCGGTAAAAGAATCGAATCCTAGAATTATTATTCCAGATATTTTTGGGCTCTTAGGCGCTATTGTACCTAGTATATCGAATTTTTCTTCATGTTACTATTTATTAACGCATAATCAGATCTTGTTAAAAAAATACTTGTTCTTTGACAATTTGAAACAAACCTTCCAAGTACTTCAAGGGCTTAAATACTCTTTAATAGATGAAAATAAAAGGATTTCTAATTTCGGCAGTAACATCATGTTGGATCCATTCCATTTGAATTGGAACTTTCTACATCATGACTCATGGGAGGACACATTGGCAATAATTCACCTTGGACAATTTATTTGCGAAAATGTATGTCTATTTAAATCGCACATAAAAAAATCTGGTCAAATTTTCATTGTTAATATGGACTCCTTTGTTATAAGAGCAGCTAAGCCTTATTTAGCCACTATAGGAGCAACTGTTCATGGTCATTATGGAAAAATCCTTTACAAAGGAGATAGGTTAGTTACCTTTATATATGAAAAATCGAGATCTAGTGATATAACGCAAGGTCTTCCAAAAGTGGAACAAATATTCGAAGCGCGTTCAATTGATTCACTATCGCCGAATCTCGAAAGGAGAATTGAGGATTGGAATGAGCGTATACCAAGAATTCTTGGGGTTCCCTGGGGATTCGTGATTGGAGCTGAGCTAACCATCGCCCAAAGTCGTATCTCTTTGGTTAATAAGATCCAAAAAGTTTATCGATCCCAAGGGGTACAGATCCATAATAGACATATAGAGATTATTATACGCCAAGTAACATCAAAAGTACGGGTTTCCGAAGATGGAATGTCTAATGTTTTTTTACCTGGGGAATTAATAGGACTATTGCGAGCAGAACGAGCAGGGCGGGCTTTGGATGAATCGATCTATTATCGGGCAATCTTATTGGGAATAACAAGGGCTTCCCTGAATACCCAAAGTTTCATATCTGAAGCAAGTTTTCAAGAAACGGCTCGAGTTTTAGCAAAAGCTGCCCTACGAGGTCGTATTGATTGGTTGAAAGGCCTGAAAGAAAACGTAGTTCTGGGGGGAATTATACCTGTTGGTACCGGATTCCAAAAATTTGTGCATCGTTTCCCACAAGACAAGAACCTTTATTTCGAAATTCAAAAAAAAAATCTATTCACGTCGCAAATGAGAGATATTTTGTTTCTCCATACAGAATTAGTTTCTTCTGATTCTGAGGTAACAAGCAATTTCTATGAGACATCAGAACCCCCATTTACTCCCATTTATAGGATTTAAAGATATATAAAGAAGTATTTTTTTTTACTTTAATTGAAACTAGACTTTTGACCTTAGAATGCTAACAGGTCTGATTTTAGATTTTGTATTTTCCTATTTTACTAAATAAAAGAAGTCAGTTAATTTATTAAGGCTGTGTTTATATCATTTATCAATGGCCAATTCTGAGTAGAAGGTTCCATCGGAACAATTATTATTTATTTCAAGATATTTCGGCTCTTTCTTAATCTTCAAAAAGAAATCAATTCCGTAAGGATAAGACGAAAAAAGAAAAAAGGGGGAAGTGTGGAAAAAATGACAAGAAGATATTGGAACATCAATTTGAAAGAGATGATAGAAGCGGGAGTTCATTTTGGTCATGGTATTAAGAAATGGAATCCTAAAATGGCCCCTTACATCTCGGCAAAGCGTAAAGGTACTCATATCACAAATCTCGCTAGGACGGCTCGTTTTTTATCAGAAGCTTGTGATTTAGTTTTTGATGCAGCAAGTCAGGGAAAAAGCTTCTTAATTATTGGTACCAAAAAAAGAGCAGCGGATTTAGTAGCATCAGCTGCAATAAGGTCTCGTTGTCATTATGTTAATAAAAAGTGGTTCAGTGGTATGTTAACGAATTGGTCGATTACCAAAACTAGACTTTCTCAATTTAGAGACTTAAGAGCGGAAGAAAAGATGGGAAAATTCCACCATCTCCCCAAAAGAGATGTGGCAATCTTAAAGAGAAAATTATCTACCTTGCAAAGATATCTCGGCGGGATTAAATATATGACGAGGTTGCCTGACATTGTGATCGTCCTTGATCAGCAAAAAGAGTATATAGCTCTTCGGGAATGCGCCATTTTGGGGATTCCTACTATTTCTTTAGTCGATACAAATTGTGACCCAGATCTCGCGAATATATCGATTCCTGCCAACGATGACACTATGACTTCAATTCGATTGATTCTTAACAAATTAGTATTTGCAATTTGTGAGGGCCGCTCTCTCTATATAAGAAATCGTTGATTAAGATTAAGAAGAATAGTGAATTCTTAAGCAACTACGTAGATTTACGGGATCGATTTTTTTTTTGTTTTGCATAGATAAAAAAGGGGAATATTGATATATATTAGAGGGTATTGATATATATTATCATTTGATATGATTTCTTGGTATCCTAAATATAAGATTAATACTTCAAGTTGCTGAGTTGAGAGAGAGATGGTTGAATCAAAAGAATTCCTTTTTTGAAGTTCAATTTTTATCAGAGGACAATATGAATATTACGCCATGTTCCATTAAAACACTCAAGGGGTTGTATGATATATCAGGCGTAGAAGTAGGCCAACACTTCTATTGGCAAATAGGAGGTTTCCAAATTCATGCCCAAGTACTCATCACTTCTTGGGTCGTAATTACTATCTTGCTAGGTTCAGTTATCATAGCTGCTCGGAATCCACAAACGATCCCAACCGACGGTCAGAATTTCTTGGAATATGTCCTTGAGTTTATTCGAGATTTGAGCAAAACTCAGATTGGAGAAGAATATGGTCCCTGGGTTCCCTTTATTGGAACTATGTTCCTTTTTATTTTTGTTTCGAATTGGTCGGGTGCTCTTTTACCTTGGAAAATTATAGAGTTACCCCATGGGGAATTAGCAGCGCCCACGAATGATATAAATACAACTGTAGCTTTAGCTTTACTCACATCAGCGGCATATTTTTATGCCGGTCTTAGCAAAAAAGGATTGAGTTATTTCTCGAAATATATTAAACCAACCCCAATCCTTTTACCAATTAACATCCTAGAAGATTTCACAAAACCATTATCGCTTAGTTTTCGACTTTTCGGAAATATATTGGCGGATGAATTAGTCGTTGTTGTTCTTGTTTCTTTAGTCCCCTTGGTAGTCCCTATACCGGTCATGTTTCTTGGATTATTTACAAGCGGTATTCAAGCTCTTATTTTTGCAACGTTAGCCGCAGCCTATATAGGTGAATCCATGGAAGGTCATCATTGAATTGACTTATTTTCGAAATAGTCTTTTTTTTTTTAGCTTAGCCCAATTCATGCATGGTTCCAGATAATCCTCCTGGTTAGAAAACTAACTAGTTCGAAATGCGTATGAATATATAACCTAAAGTTATAGGAGAGAGAATAGACTATATTACGATTACGGAATTGTTAAATTATATATGCATTCAGGGGGGCAGAATCCGGTTAGATCTATATCCTTAATGTCTATAAGACAGTCATCTTTTGCGCAGCTTTCTAAGGAATGATTTTGGAATTGGATTCACTAGAAAATAAGAAAATACGCAAACAAAATAGAAGAAACAAATGTATATAGGATTTTGTTTTATTTCTAAGTTAGATTCATTATCTAATCCGATATATAGAATTCCAGAATTGGGTTCCATATCCAGTTCTATGCAGCATATTGTTATCAATTGTATATCTTGATTTGATTCCTATTGAATTTGGATTAGTTCGATTTCAGTAGGGGTTCTTCCTGTATTTCATCTTTTATTATGGATTAGATGAAGGGAAAAAAAGGGGAACTCAAGGATATCGAAGAGTAAAAAAAAAAAAATGGAATGAAAGGGTGGTTCGTTGGAAAGAAAGAAAAATAGAATAATGAAAAGCATATGGATTTACACAAACCTCCAATGATTAGAAACTAAAAACGAGATCTCGAAGTAGTTCGGACGATTTAGATTATTATTTCAATTTGTACTTTTTAGTTACTTCTACTCAATAGAGCTTAGAAGTTCAAAGTACAAATTTCTTGGTTGATTGTATCCTTAACCATTTTTTTTTTTGACACGAGGAACTCACCATGAATCCACTAATTGCTGCTGCTTCCGTTATTGCTGCTGGATTGGCCGTAGGGCTTGCTTCTATTGGGCCTGGAGTTGGTCAAGGTACTGCTGCAGGACAAGCTGTAGAGGGTATTGCGAGACAGCCAGAAGCAGAAGGGAAAATACGAGGTACTTTATTGCTTAGTCTAGCTTTTATGGAAGCTTTAACAATTTATGGACTGGTTGTGGCACTAGCGCTTTTATTTGCGAATCCTTTTGTTTAATCCTAAAAAAGAAAAGAAGTCCTTTAGATTAGATACTTTTTTCTTTTTTTAGGAAATTGGTATTTCCTTCTGTAATTCCAAGTATATCAATACTTTTATTTATTATATTATTCCAGGAATTTTTTTTTAGCGGGACAGACAATACCCCCGGAAGGGTTGATTTGAGCATGATCAATTTAGGTAGAAGATATGCTCGCCCTCTTCCTTCCCGTCCTTAGTTTAGGATAGTGGAAAGTATTTTTCCTTTTATTTTCGTAATTTTGGGAACATTTTCACAAAGGAGATCTTTCACAGGTCAAACGAAACCTAAGACTTAATCTAAAAAAAAATTATTAGTATTAGATTGAATCTATTTGCATTAAAAAAATTGCATTAAAAAAACCGATAAAAAAAGGGCGAGCGAAGTAAGTGATCGAAAAACTTTCTTCTTTGTTCGTCCTATCTATAAGAGGAGAGCATATGAAAAATGTAACCCATTCTTTTGTTTTTTTAGCTCACTGGCCATTCGCTGGGAGTTTCGGGCTTAATACCGATATTTTAGCAACAAATCTAATAAATCTAACTGTAGTGGTTGGCGTATTGATTTTTTTTGGAAAGGGAGTGTGTGCGAGTTGTCTATTTCAAGAATAGATTGGATCTATCCGGCTGCACTTAGAATATTTTTTAGTATTTTTGTTTTGGGATAAAAAGGTGCACGATCTCCACGAATTACTTCTGAATAACTTCAGAAATCATATGGAAGAACCATAGCATTTCGCGACTCATTGGTAAATTTACTTTGATTCTCTATAGACCAATAATGTGAGACCATTAACACGGTTAAAGCTAAACTGCTTGAAGTCTAGGCAAAAAGGGGTACTCTTTCTACAACTATATTAGTATCGAAATGCTTTATTAGTATCCAAATGCTTTAAACAGGAAATAGCTAGTCTAGAATTTATCTGATATAGAACACTCATATCGATAAAATGGTTTGAACTATTTACTAGAAGGGCACCCAGCCCTTTTTCCAATGCCGAATCGACGACCTGTGTATAAAAAAAAAAGAGAAATTTTTTGGATTTAAGGAAAGAAAAAAATTCTAGCAATTTTCATTTTCCATTTATTTACTTCGTTTTTCTTAATGAAATTGAAATTGTTAACTAACAGAGCAAACACAAATAAACAAACAACTTTGCTGACCACGATAGATTTTTATCTAGTCGGAAGAGTCCTCTTAATATTTATCTAGTCTTATATACTTTTCGGTATATTGAAATACAAAGAGAAAAGAGGATAGAGGATAGGCTCATTACATAAAAAAAAGATATGGAAATAACCATAATACATAGCAAAAAAGAAAAAAAGGAGCGTGAGAGCCAAATGAATCGAAAGATTCATGTTTGGTTCGGGAAGAGATCATAAAAGTTGTAAACTTAATAGCAAGATAATCTACTTTCATTAAAAGATTTATTAGATAATCGAAAACAGAGGATCTTAAGTACTATTCGAAATTCGGAAGAATTGCGTAGAGGGACCCTTGAACAACTCGAAAAAGCTCGGCTTCGATTACAGAAAGTCGAACTAGAGGCAGATGAGTATCGGATGAATGGATACTCTGAGATAGAACGAGAAAAAGCAAATTTGATTAATGCTACTTCTATTAGTTTGGAACAATTAGAAAAGTCTAAAAATGAAACCCTTTATTTTGAAAAACAAAGAGCGATGAATCAGGTCCGACAACGGGTTTTCCAACAAGCCGTACAAGGAGCTCTAGGAACTCTGAATAGTTGTTTGAATACCGAGTTACATTTCCGTACGATTCGTGCTAATATTGGCATTCTAGGGGCCATAGAATGGAAGAGATAATTAAATTTACTTGAACTTCTACTTTCGTTTAGAATTTAGGCATTATTTTTCCCGTTGCTTCCGAAAAAAAAAAGATTCAAGAAACACTAATGGCAACCCTTCGAGTTGACGAAATTCATAAAATTCTCCG